TAACACAAAATTTCTCCGCCAATTCTTTCTAGTCGAGCCTCTCGGTCTGTCATTATACCTCGAGAAGTAGAAAGAATTACAATTCCGATCCCGCCTAAAATTCTAGGAATTCGTTGATAGTTAGAATAGATTCGTAGACCAGGCCGACTGATCCGTTTTAAATTTAAAATATTTCTATAAGGCCTTTTCCTATTCCTTCTATGTCGTAGGGTTAAAACCAAAAAATCCTTTTTGTTTTCTTGATGTTTTCTCACGTTTTCGATAAAACCTTCTCGTAAAAGGATTTTAACAATATTTTCAGTGATATTAGTAGATGCTATTCGAACCACTCTTTTTTTATCCATATCAGCATTTCGTATAGAGGTTATTATGTCAGCAATAGTATCCTTACCCATGATGAATTAAAATTCTTGGTGCTCCCAAATTTTGATATAATCAACATGCTTTTCTTGTTTTTTTACTTATTTGTTTATGAATATGAATTCTTAAAGGCATATGCATGAGACATAATCTATTAATTAATCTGAATCCATTTCTTAATCTCTTTCTTTCAAATACTTTACTCTAACCATATCATGGTCTCATTTTATAATACCTCCGGAGCTAATGAAACTATTTTAGTAAAATTTAACTGTCTCAATTCCCGGGCAATTGCACCAAAAACCCGAGTTCCCTTTGGGTTTCCTTCTTGATCGATGACAACCGCAGCATTGTCATCATATCGTATTATCATACCGTTATCACGTTTGAGTTCTTTACAAGTACGTACAATTACAGCTCTGACCACTTCTGATCTTGCTAGGGGCATATTTGGCACTGCTTCTTTGATCACAGCAACAATAACGTCACCGATATGAGCATATCGACGATTGCTAGCTCCTATGATTCGAATACACATCAATTCTCGAGCCCCGCTGTTATCCGCTACATTCAAAAGGGTCTGAGGTTGAATCATATCATTTTTTTTATAATCTATTCTTTCAATGCAAAGGGCGAAGAAAAAAGAAATATTGTTTGTCCAAAAAAAGAAATCAGCACCTGCAATTGTGTTTTTTTTTAATCCTCAAGACCTATTTCCTTTGATTCTCCATTTTTATGCCAAAATAATGAATTGAGTTCGTATAGGCATTTTAGACGATGCTATTGAAATAGCCTTTCTGGCTATATTTTCTGTTACTCCACCCATTTCATAAAGGATTCGACCCGGTTTAACAATAGCTACCCAATATTCAGGGGATCCTTTCCCCGAACCCATACGCGTTTCTGCGGGTCTTACTGTAACCGGTTTGTCTGGAAATATACGTACCCATATTTTTCCACCACGTCGTGCATTTCGTGTCATTGCTCGTCGACCTGCTTCTATTTGTCTAGATGTGATCCAAGCAGGTTCAAGTGCCTGAAGAGCATATTTACCGAAAGAAATATGATTACCTCGATAAGATATTCCCTTCATTCTTCCTCTATGTTGTTTACGGAATCTGGTTCTTTTGGGGTTATAGTTGATGTGAATTCCATCTCTACTGCAGAACTGGACGTGAGAGTTTCTTCTCATCCAGCTCCTCGCGAATAAGAAAATCTTCGACTTCTATATTATTCGTTTGTATATCTTGTTTTTTTAGATAACTAAACATATTAATATTTCTATTTTAAATTTAAATATTGTATGACTTTTTATTTTTATAATGTTATAACGAATCTTTATTTTGTTTTGTCTTTTATTTTCTTCGATTGACCCAAATTTAGCAATCCAAGAAAATAAAGGTTTCGCAGGCGAATATTTACTCTTTTCATCGCTATTTCAGTTGTAGGGTTAGCTCTTGATTTTTCTTTTCCCAATAGATGAATATGAATGAATTAGTCTCTGGTTTGTTCCGCCATCCCGATCAATGAATCCGTTTTCAATAGATTTGGATTCATAGGTTCCATCGTTCCCATCGCTTCTTATTTAATGGTTAGGTCTGATTTCTACAATGGAGCTCATAATGAAATTTTTTCTTGAGTCAATCTTCTTAGTCTTTATTGGCTCGAAGCTCTTATTTTTTTATTTTATAAACAGATGCATTTAATTATGTACGAATCAGTATTGATGCTTTATTACACTGCCTTTTATGAGATGACTCATAGACCTTACATATTGGATGGAATTCTATATCATTGGTATTTTTCTCTCTCTTTCTTTCACCCTTCCTTTTATCCACATCTTTGTTCTCTATTTCGCTTTATAACTTAGAATTAGATTGATTTTTCTTTTGTTTATGCAAAAAAGATTTCAGTTGCTACAATGATATGACCGATATATCATATCTTGACTGGTTCTTTGGATCCAGATAATGCGAAGTGATGAGTTGGTTATTAGTCCTATAGTTATTAGTTTATACTAAGAGGCTGGTCTTTTTTTTTATTTAATTAATCCTAAACCTAAAAAAACCAACGAGTCACACACTAAGCATAGCAATTATATCAAATGGCCAATCGAATTTTTATTCAACCATATAGAATT